TCTTCGAACCAATCATAGACTTTATTGAGATAGGTAACCCAAGAGAAGAGGGATCCCCCTCCAAGAACCGTAGATGAGACTTTCATCTCGTACAGCTCAAACACAAAGAAAGACCAAAATACTCGTGGAAACGGATATGTGTATTGTATATAGTAAAGTTCAAAATATAGTAGAGTTAAAAGTTTGAAACTTCTTAATCCTAATGATTCAATCTTATCAGAAGATACAAAAGAATGCAAATAAAAAATCCGAAAACTTTCCTTTTTGGTTATAATGCTAAAATATCAAGTCGGCTCATTCGTCTTGATGTTGATCATTACAGGCCTCTTGAATCTTCTATTTACCTTCTTTAAGATTTATTATTTTTTAATTGCTTTGGAATGCGGATTTACTTTACTTTTTTATTATTGATAGGAATTCTCTTGTTAAGACCACATGAACCTATTGAAACCTCAGATTCATACTAGAATGGTGATGACATGACCTTCAAATTAAGTCCAAAGATTCTCTGAGTAAGAACCCTTGTACCCTCGCTTATTCAATGAATAGGAATGGATAGAATGATTAAAATTAAAAAAGGGGTTTGCCCTGTATCAAACTAAGCATGAACGGGAGTTTGAAAGAATAAAAATCTTTCAAACTCTTTGAAAATTTGTAGCCCGGCCACGAGGTCTGAATATTAAGTATGAATCATAGTTCTAATACTTCGTAATCTATTTCATATAGTTCGTGCTCCAAATATTTTAATGAATATCTGACGAGGAAAACCGCCTTTATGAAGATGACAGACCTAATTCTCTGTACTATCAATAGGATCTATTTTAACAAGTCACACACTCATATTACGGAAATACAGAAACAAAGAAATTTTGCGGTCGAACTACCAAAACAGACCCAAAATACAAACCTAAACCTTTTGCTTTAGAGTGAAAAGCAAAGCTAGGACTTAGTTATTCTAATAAATCTAATTCATTGAAATTCCTTCTAGTAAAACAGAGGAATTATAAATCTCTAAAATAATAGATAGAAATATCGCAAATAAAGCCATTGCGACTCCCATCAATGGAGTAGTTCCCCATCCAGGAGCTACTTTACCATATTCCGAATTCAATGGTTTCAATAACCCCCCTACACCAGTTCGTTTTGGACGAGATCTAGAACTACCCTCAACGCTTTGTGTAGCCATAACTCCTATTTTGTATTCATTGAGATCTGTTGACTTTGTATACAATTTCGTTGTAAATAAATAATCTTATATCTTATATCATAGATCCATGATCCATTGTGGTTTTGAAATTTTATAATAATGGAAACAGCAACCCTAGTCGCCATCTTTCTATCTGGTTTACTTATAAGTTTTACGGGGTATGCCTTATATACTGCTTTTGGGCAACCCTCTCAACAACTAAGAGATCCATTCGAGGAACACGGGGACTAGTTGAAGTTTGAAGTAATGAGCCTCCAATATCGGGAGGCTCATTACTTCAATTTAGAAAATGAAAAATCATTTCATCTTTTTAGTTGGAACTTTAGGTGGTTCTCGAAAAAAGATGGCGAAAAAGATGATTCCTAGAGTTGAGACTAAGAGGAATGTATAAACCAATGCTTCCATAGATTTGATTGTGGTTTACAATTATAGCTTTCATACCTGTTTATTTGGAGTCGTATCCTGGATAAAATAAAGAAGGAGCAAGAATCAAAGACAAGTCGGCAATTCCGATCAAAAAATCCCCGGTGCCCTATGTCAAAATGTCAAAAAGTGTAAGCGAAAAGTAACGGAGCAATATTGTATCAAACTACTTGTCTTCTTGTAGTTGGATCCCCAAGTTTTTGGAATGCTCCAAATTCCACTTGAGCATCCAAATCTGGATCAATACCAGCAAAAACATCTCTGAATAAGGTTCTAGCACCATGCCAAATGTGTCCAAAGAAGAAGAGAAGAGCAAACGAAGCATGGCCAAAAGTAAACCAACCTCTTGGACTACTACGAAAAACGCCATCGGATTTCAAAGTCGCACGGTCTAATTCAAAGATTTCACCCAATTGAGCACGCCTTGCATATTTTTTAACAGTGGTGGGATCACTATAACTGACGCCATTGAGTTCGCCACCATAGAACTCAACAGTTACACCCACTTGCTCAACACTATACTTCGATTCTGCCCTTCGAAAAGGAACATCGGCTCTAACAATCCCGTCTCCGTCTACCAAAACCACTGGAAATGTTTCAAAAAAGGTAGGCATACGACGTACAAAAAGTTCACGCCCTTCTTTATCTCTAAAGATAGGATGCCCCAACCACCCAACAGCTATCCCATCCCCGTTATCCATTGAGCCCGCCCTGAATAACCCCCCTTTTGCCGGATTATTTCCAATGTAATCGTAAAAAGCCAATTTTTCAGGAATTTTAGACCAAGCTTCGGATAAACTTTGATTCTCGGATAGCCCAGCACCAACTCTTCGATATATTTCTTGCTGGAAGTATCCCTGATCCCATTGATAACGAGTGGGACCAAATAATTCAATGGGAGTAGTTGCGGAACCATACCACATAGTTCCAGCAACAACAAAAGCTGCAAAAAAGACAGCAGCGATACTACTAGAAAGGACAGTTTCGATATTTCCCATACGCAATCCTTTGTATAGACGTTGTGGCGGACGGACACTCAGATGAAAAAGTCCCGCTAATATGCCCAATGTCCCTGCTGCAATATGATGAGAGGCTATTCCTCCCGGAACAAAAGGATCAAAACCTTCCACACCCCACGCCGGATTTACAGATTGGACTTTTCCGGTTAGCCCATAAGGATCGGACACCCATATTCCAGGACCATACAACCCTGTTACATGAAATGCGCCAAACCCAAAGCAAGCTACTCCTGAAAGAAATAAATGAATTCCGAAGATCTTGGGCAAATCCAAAGAGGGTTTTCCTGTACGTTCATCAGTAAATATCGCTAGATCCCAATATACCCAATGCCAAATAGCAGCCAAGAAGCACAAGCCAGAAAACATAATATGTGCCCCAGCCACACCTTCGTAACTCCAAATACCCGGATTCGTTACAGTCCCACCTGTAATAGTCCAACCACCCCATGAATTGGTTATTCCTAACCGAGTCATAAAGGGTATAACGAACATACCTTGTCTCCACATTGGGTCGAGAACAGGGTCAGAGGGATCAAAAACTGCTAATTCATATAGAGCCATCGAACCAGCCCAACCGGCAACTAGAGCTGTATGCATTATATGGACAGCTAGCAAACGACCGGGATCATTCAATACGACGGTATGAACACGATACCAAGGCAAACCCATGGAAATACCTCTTTATCAACGAAAAATCACACTATGTAACTTTATTGCACTGGAAAACTATGCCATGGATCTCTCATTTTCAGTGCATTAGCTGAGAGAAAGTATTAATCTTTGTTCAAGGCTTTTATTTTAGTAGTAATAATGAAACAATTAGGGTCATATGAACAAAGAGAAACAAATCTATTTTATACCCGATAAGTATCAATACGCAATGGGGGGTTTATACCCTTTTAGGCGGTCGAATCTATACATATTCGTTTATTATTTGAAAGTACCTATTCGTAAGAAATCTCCTTTCTTTTCTTCATTCTGTCTTCCTTGAATTTATTTATCCAATATAATATATGGATATCAAATATCTGGATAAAATGGGATAAAAGACGAAATTATTAAAAGAAAGAAACGCATTATTACGCTTCCACATCAAAGTAAGATATAGTACTTTAATATTTTTTCTTTCATTTAATGCCTATTGGTGTTCCAAGAGTACCTTTTCGAAATCCCGGGGAAAACGATGCATCCTGGGTTGACGTATAGTGCGACTTGTCAGATAGAGTGGGTCATATGGTATTTCCCCATTCTCTCCCCCGATTGAGAAATCCTTCCGCTTCGCCCAAAAAATGTTGATTGAATCATCCAAAATTTGGAGCGTGAAGTGCAATGAAATAAAAAAATTTTAATTGTTGGGCGACATCCAAATTAATATTATCAATTAGAATCCAATTTATGGTTGGTTTGTTTGAACTAATAAAATGAGGTATCCAGGCTCCGTTTAGAAAAAACCCATTGATAATAATCTAGGATTCCTACTTGTATCATATATCATATGTATTATTTTTTTATTACATTCAAGTAATCTCCGCCTGTTTGTTAATCAGAATTACTTGAATAATATAATTAGTACGTAAAAGAGTTGATGGAAGACATGAAATAAAAAGGAAAAAAAACGAAGTTTTCGCAAAAAGACGCGGTAGTGGGAGCATTTGTTCTATATGTGCAAATCAAAATCGGGCGGATCTTTACTCGGAGTAGAGCAGCATAAACCTAAAAGAATTGAAGAGACCCATTCAGGAACAAGAGAATCCCATCGTGATTTAGATTGGATCTCGATGAAACAATACATCAAGGAGAAGTTAGTTCGATAAGTTTAGTAAATTGTTCGGTAAACAGGCCAAAATTTCTTGAAAAATGAAATAAAAAGTTTCTTCGTGAGAATAGAAAATTAGAAAGAGCCTCTTATAAAAATATAAAAAACAAAAAGAACTAGGATCTACACATTGATTCTTAATTTATTTTTGTTGAACCGTATGCATCAAAAGGTGCATGTACGGCTCCTACAGGATTGAGGTTTATCCTAATCAACCGACTTTATCGAGAAAGATTACTTTTTTTAGGCCAAGTAGTTGATAACAATATCTCGAATCAACTCATAGCTCTTCTAGTCTATCTGAGTATGGAGAGTGATACCAAAGATCTTTATTTGTTTATCAACTCTCCTGGTGGATGGGTAATACCTGGAATAGCAATTTATGATACTATGCAATTTGTGCGACCGGATGTACAGACAATATGCCTGGGATTAGCCGCTTCAATGGGATCTTTTATCCTGGTCGGAGGAAAAATTACCAAACGTTTAGCATTCCCTCACGCTTGGCGCCATTGAGTTTTTTTTTGAGATAAAAAAACTATGCCTTCGCCATATGAAATATTTTTAAGTAATAATAGCATGGCACTTCGAATTCGATATCAAAAAATTGTATTCTTTTTTTAAAAACTATAACTATTACAAAAACATTCAATTATGTATCGAAAGAGTAGTATGAAAAAAGGTAGTCCCGATTTGATATTATTTATTGGAAGCCCTTTTCAGTGTCACAAACCCTTTTTTTTTCACACCAACAGGCTGTTTCGGCTATGTTAGAAAAGAATAAAAAAAACAAGATTCGATGATTTTTTATAATTGGATTTGTTTTATTTGAAAAAAAAAAGAAACTTTGGGATTGCTGAATCACAAATAAAAATTTTTGAAATAATAAATAATATAAGGTATAAAGCAACGGAGCCGTCATATTATTTTTGAACTCCTCAAAAAAAAGGAGGGTCAATTAGGTAATTATTAGATTATTTACCAATCTGGATCTGATGATAAACTCAATATTTTTCCTTTTTCTTTGGTGGTTCGTTGGAAGGTAAAAGTCAATTTTTTTATAGAGCCGTATGCAATGTGCAAACCCTGCCCGTACGGTTGATCAATTCTATCTTTTTTATTTATTTTTAAATTCTCGCGCCTTAATGATGAAAAATCGAATAACCTTTTCTTTTAATTTTAAATTGATTATGCTATATCATCAGGGTAATGATCCATCAACCTTCTAGTGCTTTTTATGAGGCACAAACGGGAGAATTTGTCCTGGAAGCGGAAGAACTGCTGAAACTGCGCGAAACCATCACAAGAGTTTATGTACAAAGAACGGGAAAACCTTTATGGGTCGTATCCGAAGACATGGAAAGAGATGTTTTTATGTCAGCACCAGAAGCCCAAGCTCATGGAATTGTTGATCTTGTAGCGGTTGAAAAATAGCAAAGAGTCCACATAAATTATGATTTGCAATGTTTCATTAATATGAAATAGTTTTTAGATAGTTTTTTCTTTTTTATTTACTCAATTGAATATAAGTAAAGAAAAATAGACTCAAAGAATTCATAATCATCCGGTTAGGATCAATCTAAACCATCTTAATTCTTTAATTCTATAGACCATAGACCATTAAACCCTTCAGCATGCCAACCCTTAAACAACTTATTAGGAATACAAGACAGCCAATAAAAAATGTAACGAAATCCCCCGCTCTTAGGGGATGTCCTCAGCGCCGAGGAACATGTACTCGGGTGTATGTGCGACGCGTTCAGATCCTGGACTGGGACAAAAGAAAAGAATTCCAGTCTCAGTGATCGATACAGTATCAATGACTAGGATAGATTGGGGTTCCTACATCCATTCTCTTCTCTAAAAAAACAAGAAAAATCTTGTTATTGTGTTTATTGTTTATTGTGCACAAAATTGATGGTTTTCGTTGGGACAAACACGACCACTCCCTCTATTTTTCAATTTAAGATGAAAAGAATTAACCAATTCGTAGCAACTTATTATCCAGGGAATTTCTTTTTTCTTTTTTAAGTTGAAGCAGAAATATAAGCCTTAGACTCTTGCAAGAACGGACTAAGAGGGTCAAGCTAACCCAACAAATCTTCATAATTAAATACCGTTACTGTATTAAAGGTGGATCACCTTGTGAAAGGTCTAGTACTAGAGAATTCCATGGGTAGAGCCAAAGAATGTGAACTGTACAAGTTAACAAAAAAATGAAGAATCAAGAAAAGGGCTCCGGTGTATAGAGAGGACCTTACCGTTTTGAAAATAACCATATAAACGATGGAACCCACAATTTCTTTATCCATATCCATTTATATTGACTCTTTTTCGGGGCATTTGATCAATGCCTCCTAAAAAACTCGTGGTTGGGAAGGTTATCGTAGCAAAAGCCGTTGGAGTTTTTACTTTATACATTGGGAAACCCGTTTTGTTAATTATATAAGCTAGAAAAGGAAAAACTGAAAAAAAGGAAATCAATCAGTTATTCCTCAGAGTTTCATTTATTCCATTTATTCAATGACCAGAATTAGACGAGGATATATAGCTCGAAACCGTAGAACAAAAATGCGTTTATTTGCCTCAAGCTTTCGCGGGGCTCATTCAAGACTTACTCGAACTATTACTCAACAGAAAATACGAGCTTTGGTTTCGGCTCATCGGGATAGAGATAGGCAAAAGAGGGATTTTCGTCATTTGTGGATCACTCGGATAAATGCAGTAATTCGCGGGAGAGGGGTATCCTCTAGTTCTAGTTATAGTGGATTAATATATAATTTGTATAAGAGGCGGGTGCTTCTTAATCGTAAAATACTTGCCCAGATAGCTATATTAAACAGAAACTGTCTTTATATGATTTCCAATGAAATAATAAAATAGTGTTATTGGAAAGAATCGCTAAAAATACTTGAATCTTTAATCATAGAAGTACCTGAATAAGAAACTCCGGGAAGGTAGAGTAGAAATTTTTATTATACAATAGGATAAAGTCGTTACAATGAGCAAACACGTTCAATAAAAAAAAGATTGATTCTTTTTTTTTTTTACCATACTCAATTCACTCTTTTTCTTAATTTGAGTTCGGATTGGAAGTTTGATTCTATTGAAGAGTAAGCCTGTTCATTTTATTGCGGGTTCTAAGCCCGGCAGTTCTAGCAGTCGACTCACCTCGTTCAAATTGTTTTTCATTATTAAGAAAAGGTAACAAAGATAAAATACGAGCTTGCTTGATAGCAATAGTAATTAACCGTTGTTGTTTTAAGGTCAATCGATTCACCCGTCTAGATAATATTTTTCCTTGTTCACTAATAAATCGACTAATTAAACTCATGTTTCGATAATCAATTCGATCCCCCGATTTGATCGGGGGCAAACGCCTACGAAAGGATCGCTTGGATTTATGAAGGAGTCGCTTGAATTTATGCATGTTTTCTTTCTTTTTTTTTGAGATTCTATATATTCTATTTTTATATGTTATTAATTATTAACTATTAATTATTAACTATAACATAGTTAAAACATAGTTAACATATATTTAATATATCGTGTTTCAGGTTCCTTGAAGGAGTGACACACGGGTGATTGATTCGATCTACTTCTTTATTTCTCCGTGAATCCTATGTTTGTAACAATAGGGACAGAATTTTCTCAATTCCAATCGACCGGGTGTATTGTGTCTATTTTTTTGAGTAATATATCTGGAAATGCCTCTTAATTTTTTATTAATACGAATATCCTTTTCAACACACCCAGTGCATTCCAAAATAACCCTTACTCGGATATCTTTCCCCCTCGCCATGAACCTCCTTTTTTTCTATTCATTTAACTGTTCGATTTTTCGATCTAAATGGAAGTAAAAAGATGGAAGTTGCCAGCTTTAAATCCAATTATGAGAGATTTCGTTGCAATCATGAAATCAATATATTAGTAACAATATAATAGTAATAATGTAGTACAATTCCAATAATACAAAAGGTTTATAACTAGTCTAGGCAGTTCTTCGAATTGAATGAAGTGAAGTGGAGTATTTCATTTCATGAGTATCTTTATACTGTTATCCTAGCCATATTTCCATCTTCGGCACCACTTATTTAAGCTTTAGTCGAGTTCCTACTTTTACGAAGGTGGAATGCCTTCTTATTGTTTCTCTTTTATAACTTATTCGAATTATTTCTACTAAATAACTAACATTTCTAATAATAACTAACATCTAATAATAGAAAGCCCTTAAATAATAAACAATATAATACATATTCTAATATAATACTAAATCTAAAAAATAAAATAATAAAACAAACAATACAATAGAGTAGGGAGGGGGGAAGTACGAGTCCCAGATATTGAATTCTATATCTAATCTTCTTTACCCCTTCCTCTGCCAATAACTAGACCAATAAAATGACTCGAATTAGAATGAAAAAAAAGGGAATGTTAATGCATCGGGGAAAAAACGATTAATTTCTATCAATATACCTGCTAAAGATCCAAACCATAAAGTACTTAGTACTGGTGCCACGGAGAGATATGTTTTTAGATCTCGCATTTAAAATCCTCCTTCTTTATTGTAATACATAAGCAAAGTGCTGATATGATCAGATGTATATGTAACTAAGAACAGCCTGTATTTTTGTATTTGAACATGGACTCCCTAATTCCAAGAGAAAAAGAAAAATAATTTATTTCAAGTTCTCTTTATCAATGTACGAAATAAAGAGAAAGATGTGGAAAACAAAACAGGGATTCTCTACAATGACACTGTAAATTAATTGAAAGGGGTGTAGCGCAGCTTGGTAGCGCATTTGTTTTGGGTACAAAATGTCACGGGTTCAAATCCTGTCATCCCTACTTATTTCCTCTACTCTGAACAGTAACAAGAGATTCATTGAGATCGATTCAAAATTGGACATAGATAGCCTTTACATTATATCATACTATCATACTATTTTGATCATACTCTATAAGGGTAGTAGACGCATACAAGATGTATTAGAGCTAGAAAAATAATACCTTTCCTTACAGTCGTTTTTTTTGTAAGAGAGCGCTCTTAGTTCAGTTCGGTAGAACGCGGGTCTCCAAAACCCGATGTCGTAGGTTCAAATCCTACAGAGCGTGATTCCTTTCTTGTTTTGTTAGGTCAAAATTACATGGCAATAATTGAACAGACTCTGAATTTTACTTTTGCCAAATTAAAGTTAAAGAAAAGGCGAGGTCAATCAACAAAATCGATCTTAATAAATCAAAGGTCCAACTGATCACCGCGTCTATATTGTAAATACGCAGTTACGAATAACCCAGCCAATGTAATAGGAATTAGACCTAAGACGATTCCAAAGAGAAAAACTTCAATCATTTTTATTCTTATTTTTTGAAAGGAGAAAAAGAGAGGTAATATCTATCCTTAAATATGAATCCGGATTACTCATGAATCTCGACGACCAAAGAATTGTAAATTCGCGCGGTAAGGAACTATAGAATAGATGGAATACTGCAGAAAAATTTCTTTATTATGAACTGTAAAAGTAATTTGAATTA